CTATAAAAAAAAGAAAAGATAATAGGAATTACTAGTCTTAAAATCTAATTGGACAAAAATAAAGATTTTTTTTTTTTTTTTTTTTGAGTGATCACGTGATCATTTTTCTCCTCTCATTCATTCAAGATATTGTGTGAATGAACCCACTACTGAATCTAATGAGTTAAAATGAAAGTAAAGGAAAAAGTTTTATAAGGTGGCGTTTGTTTTGTTCTAAAATAGAAAATGGATTCGATACAATTCTAAAATGAAAAAAAAAAATGATCAAAATAGAAATGATTTTCCAATTTTATTCCATAGTGATTCAAAAAGAGTTTCATTTTTGAATGAAGTCCCACGACATAGTTCTTATTATTAATAGTTTACCCAAGAGAGTTGTTCAACAGATCTGTTGATTGGAATCACGGTATGGGTAGATGACATAGATGATGAATGAATTTCTTTTTATATGTCTGTCACTTTATCTTTGTTAGTTCCGCCTATAATGATTGATGAATCAAAAGTTTTCAATCGAACTTCTTCTTTCAATCGGTCTTTTTGCTTATCCTCTTAGCTTGCAAAACAAAAATGGAAACTTAGGTAAATGCCTTATAAACATATGTATAAAAAGAACATATTTCATTTAGCTCTTTTATGCCTACTATAACTAGTTATTTCGGTTTTCTACTAGCGGCTTTAACTATAACTGCAGCTCTATTTATCGGTCTGAGCAAGATACGACTTATTTGAAATTAATTAAATGAACAATTTATAGTATTCTATAGTTACTTACCGCGCCAATTGTCAATTCTTGGTTATTGAGATTCATGGCAATTCGGATTAATATTTAGGAATAGATATTACCTCTTTTTTTTTTCCTTTCAAACAAATTGAAATGATTGAAGTTTTTCTATTTGGAATCGTGTTAGGTCTAATTCCTATTACTTTGGCTGGATTATTCGTAACTGCATATTTACAATACAGACGTGGTGATCAGTTGGACCTTTGATTAAATAAAATCTATTTTTTTTTTGATTGACCTCCTTCTTGTCTTTAATCTACAGGAGGTCAAATTTAGATTGCTGTTCAAATTAGTGAAGCTATTTCAGTCTAATTCAATCTAACAAAAATGAAATCACGCTCTGTAGGATTTGAACCTACGACATCGGGTTTTGGAGACCCACGTTCTACCGAACTGAACTAAGAGCGCTTTCGTATCAGATATCAGAATAGATAAGACTATAAAGAAAAAGAGGATTTTTGGAACCCCAATACATTTTGTATGCATCTACTAGATAGTATCATAAAAATGAAAGATTATGTATGTCCAATTTGAATTTGAATCGATCTCGATTGATCTTTTGTTCCTGCTCAAAGTAAAGTAATAGGTAGGGATGACAGGATTTGAACCCGTGACATTTTGTACCCAAAACAAACGCGCTACCAAGCTGCGCCACATCCCTTCAATTGTTCTACAGTGTCATTGTAGAGAATTCCTGTCTTGTTTTCCACATCATTATTTCCTCCATTGATATACACAATTTATCCTGCTATTTCTTCTTTTTAGTTTCATATAACATATAATAAAAGTAAAAGACTTAGATACATATGAAATACGTAACCCACCGTAAAAATACGTAAAAATAAATAAATATTTTTCGGGAATGCTCAAGAAGAAAGGGACGTATTTTTTATTTTTAGTTTTCAAAAAGGAAAATATGATCTACCGGATCATTGTACATTTGAATTCAAATTAAGGATTCCATGTACAACTACAGTCGGTCCTTAACTCCATATGTATCTGATCATATATGTATTACCCTTATGTATTACAATAAAAAAAAAAAGAAGGAGGTTTTCAATGCGAGATCTAAAAACATATCTCTCCGTGGCACCGGTACTAAGTACTCTATGGTTTGGGGCTTTAGCAGGTCTATTGATAGAGATTAATCGTTTTTTCCCGGATGCGTTGACATTCCCCTTTTTTTCATTCTAGTTATTGATATGGGAAAGGATGAAGAAAATTAAAGATACAATCAAATATCTGTGACTAATCCCTTTCCTCCTCTTTTCTCTTTTTTCCCTTTTTTTAGAATTAGAATAAGGGAGGAAGGAGAAAAAAGAAAAGTGGATTCAACATCTGCGGCACTCGGGTTCAAGTTCTAATTAAATTCCTAATAGAGGTAGAACGAAAAATGGGGGGCTGGGACAAGAGTATTATACAAAATAAATACTTAAATGAAATACTGTACTGCGATTAGAAATCGAATTTAGAAATCATTGTATTACTTATTATTACTTTATTGATTGCAGCGAAATCTTTCATAATTTTATTTCCAGTTAGTCACTTCTATTTTTTTTTTTCTTTCTTCTTCTTCGTTTCGGACCGAAAATGGAAGAGTTGAGTAAACCAAAAATCAAAGGGAGGTTCATGGCCAAGGGTAAAGATGTCCGAGTAACGGTAATTTTGGAATGTACCCGCTGTGTCCGAAATGGTGTTAATGTTAATAATAAGTCATCA